ACTCCGATTCGTGTTTTTCATATAGAAATCTCTGATCAACGATAGAACAAGATCCATTTTGCATCATATCTAACCGATTCCTTGGTTCGGACCGAAGAAGTAATGTCACTCGATTATCATCAAACTGACTGCAATATCTTTCTGTCCGTGAGGATCCCGCCAGAGCCAGAGCGCCTTCTACTTCTAATAGTAATAATAGTAATAGGCCATGAACTAGATCAGAATCATTCTCAACGAATCCATAAGAAGTGATCCAATTTTTTTCATCGTGTCTGGATGAAGACCAAAGATCTTGAGCGACCGATCCGGCAGAACAACTCAAAAGATAAAGAAGTATCGTTAATTTCTTCATGCTCGTTCCAAGTTCGAAGTACCATTTGTACAAATAAGAATCCCCTCCCTTACATGATTTCTTCTTCATATAGATAGATATAGGATCTATGGGGCAATTACTTAGAAGTACATTTTGTGTAACAGCCCTTCCTATCTGATAGAAAAGGATCCCATGATCCTGAACCGATCTTATCTGGGATCGAAAATCCCAAGTTTTTCTATGAAGAGCTGATCTAATTGTATTAGTTTCTATAATGGATTTCTTCTGTGTAATACTAATCGATAGGGCCTCATTGATAAGTGCTACAAGATCTCGCGCATTGGAACCCATGGTTATGGACCCGAATCCGTTAGTATGGAACATCTTCTTTTCCAAGTGAAATCCCCTAGTATATGAAAGAATGAAAAAGTGCTTTCGTTGTTGTGGAAGAAGAAGCCTTCGTATCTTAATGCATGTATTGAATTTATTCGGAGCTATTAGAGCGGGATCCACTTTTTGGGGAATATGAGTCGAAGCAATAACAAGAATCTTTCCAGTGGAACATCTTTCACAATCCCTGGAGAGATAGTTCTCTAATAGACCGAGGGGTAAGTAATTCGACTCATTCACATGCAGATCATGAAGGTTTGGAATCCATATTATGCAAGGAGACATTGCTTTTGCTAATTCGAATTGAAGGGTGATATCAAATCGGTCTATTTTCGGCGTCATATACATAGTTAGCAGCTCCGTATCAATATCAAGGTCATCATCACTATCATCAATATCGATATCGTCACTATCATCAATATCATCAATAAGATAACCCTTAGGCTTGTCATCCAGGAACTTGTTCGGAAATACCGTAATGAAAGGAACATAGGAGTTTGTCGCTAGGTATTTGACCAAACAGGATCGTCCAGTTCCTATAGAACCTATCACTAAAATACCTCTAGAAGGGGATAGGGCTAAGCGGAGCGAAAAGGGTTTTCCATGAGGAGACGGGGAATGAAAACTATTAGCCCCACACGAGGTTTGTGAATAAGTGATTGTCTGATAATGAGCAAGGAATATCCGTCTTTCTGCTAAACAGGATCTATTGAACTCATAATTCATTAGATCCTTTTGATGAATGTCAACTAAGTATCGTAAGGAAATTGATCCCGGTTGTTCAATCATTTGATAACCAGAGTCATTCTTTGATAAATGATCACTATGAGTCAGACTCAATAGAATTTGATCAATCCTTTTTTCTGTCGTTAAGGTGGAGAACTGAACCAAGAATTCTCTTTCTTCATCATCAATCGAATCACTGTTCGCGACCCAGAATTCTATTTTCTCATCAATCCAATCACCGTTCACGTTTTTTCTTTTTCTTATCAATGAATAGATCTCTTTACTTGTACGACTTAGATGTCTCGTATTTATCGAAAAAAGGATTCGATTGATGGGATTTGGTATGATACTTACAAGATCGATGAGATTGATCTTCCAATATTTCTTCTTAGAACGTATTGATTTGACCCCATAAGCGGGACCACCACCCAATAGCATGTTGCCACCAGAAGCAGAACCCCGTATTTCTTCCAGAGAATCTCCTAATTGTTCCAGAACAACTAGAAAGAGATTCTTTAACCAGAAAGAATTCAGTTCAGATGTAGGATACCTATCCAGAAGTTTTCGAAATTCCATCATGTATGATGGAATCATCAAAGATTTGATCTTTTCTAACTCTGTCTGTAACTCACTAGAGGCTCGGGAAACAAAGAGAAGATGTATACGAACGAGATATCCAGCAACAAGAAGAAGGAAAAAGATGGAATAGAGGAACTCCCGAGCATTTGTTGATCTCAGATGTGCCCATATCAATGGAACGTTATTTCGATGAATCATTTCTTCGGACAGAAGAAGATTCTGTAAACATTGACTCGAAATCTCACTTATCAGAGTCCATTGTGGAAGAATCTTCTGAGGAATTGGCCGTGATATATCTGATCCATGCATCATATCATGAAAAATGGATACAAATTTTTGACTACTACTCAGTATCGGCAATGGGTCTGAAAGAGTATCTAAAAGGGTGAATTTGAGATATTTGCACCCTGTCGAAGTAAGGAACCATGGCATATATGTTTGGAACAGATTCCATTTTGAGAGATTTGAAAAAGCACTATCTCGTTGAAAGGT